ATCTGTATCTTCAATTTTTGGAAACTTAGAAAGTTCTTCTGTTACACCATGATCAATGAACCTACAAAACCCTTCAAATTGTATCTGATTAAACCCAGGTATTGTAGACATTCTCTCATTTCCACCCCCAAGCATTTTATTTATTTCCCATTTATAAAAATAATCCCATTATTTGCTTATTCATCATCAAATGGATCGATATAGCAATGATGGAATTTATATTATGTTTACTGAATCACATGAAATTTTACCGAACTCCATAAGATGTAATGCATGAAATACATATGAACGTAGGAATAAAGAGACTTTGATATTCAAATTGGAATTTGCAACAACTACAAATAAAATACAAAGGAATTGGTAAATTCCTTTTAGACTTATGGAGTTTTGTATAGAATATCTATATCAAAACAAAAGTGAGTCAATTTCTACCATTATTATGATATTCCAATCCAATTGGGTACTATAAATAAATGCGAGAGTTGATCTGCAGAAACAATATAGAATTTTTTTGTATTTTGTTAACAACATGGAACTTTTTCGTTGATTCCACTGTTAAAGTTAAAAAAAAATTGTAAAAATGGAATTCCGAAAATTTCCTATTGGCATCTTATATAGATAAGATGCCCAATTCGATTTCGATAATAGTAATCATTTATGTTCTGGGGTTTACATATACTAATAATCTGAATTAGAATTTGAATTAAGAAGGATTTTTTTCTTATATCATTAGGGAAACCTAATTTTCAATTTGAATCCAACAATCATTTAGGAATTCACAGTCAATAGTTAAAGTTAACGGTTCCCATTTGTTTTGTCCTGAATTTTTTATTTTGTCACCGAAAATCCCCATTTGATTTTTTATTTTCTTTCAATAGACAAAGAAAGCAAATTTTTTCGGTTTTTAGTTTTAGATATTGTGTGTTCTAAGATACTATCAATCGAAGAGATAGAGCCAATCCAATATTTTGTATCGTTTTGGCGGCATGGCCGAGCGGTAAGGCGGGGGACTGCAAATCCCTTTTTCCCCAGTTCAAATCCGGGTGCCGCCTCATCAACAAACAAAAGAATCGAAATACCTTCTTATGTTTTGTTGATATAACTTTATCATTTTTTTTTTCCAGCAGAAGAAAAAGCCTCTTTCGATTTGCTTGATTCTAAGCATCGGTGGGGTTCTCTAAAATGCTATAAATCCTTATCCTTGCGTCTAGGTTTCAAGAATTTCGTAGATTAATGAAAAAGAATCGTTAAATCTTGATATGATAGCCCTTCGACTACTAATGTTGTGTCTACTGATTGGGTCTTGAATTAGGGAATCAAATTTCATTTTTAGTTACGGAACGGAGGAAGATACTTTATATACGATATACGGACTCATGAAAGTATCTGAGTGCTCGAGCATTCAATCAATATTATAGTGAATGTATTATTAGCTTTTTTTTCATTAAAAAAAAAAAAGAAATTCTTTTGGTTTTGGATAAGCTCTAGTCATACATGTAATAGGCCATCCCATCTCCCGATTGTCTCTATGAAACAATTGGGAGACAGTAAAATGAGAAAGGAATAATAGTAGGGGTATGTGATAGATAGTGATCTATCTTGATTCTCTATTTTTATTTTATACTTTTTACTTAATGTAATGAAATGCAGGGCAACAAAAGAAAGACTCGGTCTTATTATTCCTACATGTTACTAAGACTCCTTTGATACTTCTGATACTTCCAAGAGTTTCTCTGCCTCTTTTATTTAGCTTCATTTTTTCGATTATACTAGAAATCATATAATAACTTGTTATAATTCGATTTTTGGATTATTTCATCAATGGTGTTGTGTCCGAATCTCTTTTTGACTATGCGCTAGTGATTCCACTATTATTAATGAATAATAATTATTAGTGCGCAATAATGGAATAATTCTTTTATATTGATAGAGATAGGGGACATAATTCACATGGATATGGTAAGTCTCGCTTGGGCTGCTTTAATGGTAGTTTTTACATTTTCTCTTTCACTCGTAGTATGGGGAAGAAGTGGACTCTAGACGTACTACTAATTGAAGAATAAAACTATATCGATAGTTTTTGTTTTATTTTCTAGATCGTTCTGCAAAACTTTTGTTCTTTGATTTTTTTTAAGTAAAAAAAAGAGTAACGTTAAAGATGGGGTTTGCTAATTCTTTTCGAAACAAAATTCGAAGATAAAAAGTTACCACGGAACCGAACCCCTGAACCATCGGTCAACTGCTCAATCAATTACTTCTTTCGAATGCTAAAAACAGATCGATTATTTCATTTCAGATTAATTGGAATCAACATGAATTATGAAGCAAAGAAATAGAATTGGGCCACTAGGTATATTAACATTACATATATGGAATTGATATGATATCCATATATAAATAGAAAGATATATATTGTAGATTCAAAATTCAAATGGATCCATATTCAACCTGTATTTTTATACACTTCAATAACAATAATAGATAGTATGGTAGAAGGATTCATATATTTCTTTCTACCATACTATCGGATCTCATAGAATACTTCTCTCGTATAATGTAGAATACTGATAATTCTAGTCCACCAATTTCATTTAAGATGCGAAATTTTCATCCTTTTCATTTTTCTTATCTTCAAGCATTGATAAGAACGAAAAAGTTAAGGTTAATTCAAATTAATCACTTTGACTGATTGTTTTTACGTATATTATAAGTAAAAAGGCGGTAGGAACTAGAATGAACAGTGCAGTAGCAATAAATGCGAGAATATTTACTTCCATAATCTCATTGTTTCATTGTTTATTCGAAATAACTCGGGATTTAATCCCATAGAGATGATAAATGTTTCGCTTGTAAATTCAATGGGCTGCATTGCATCTCGATGATATCGAATCGTATTTAAATATCATGACTAACAATATCGGAGCTATCAAATCGATTCATCGTCGAGAATTGAATAGTATAACATAGGAAGATCCTTTATACATAACGAATTCAAACAAAATGGGATTCCTGATGCAATCAAGTTTTTTTGATTTCTCATTTTTTTCATTCTTTCTTTTCTATAATCTATTGCCCTCTTGTCCAATGCAATAATCTGATGGAGATCATCAGACTACCGTTACCCTCACATTGGTTATAAACAAACTCAAGCAAACAATAGCACGGATATATTCGCCTTTAAGACGAAAAATTAGATCAAAGTTAACTATGTTAAATTGATTTTGTATCGTACAAACTCCCCTTGTGTATGTGCTTCCCGGAAACGTATAGTACGCTATTCCATTACAAAAATCGGGCGTAATCAAAAAAGCTAGACCCAGTACGGTATTCCTTAGAATCCTGAATATGATGCTACCAATAATTGTGGTAATTCACATATGTCACATATGTCTTTCTCCCACCAATCAGTACTCGTTGAAGAAATATAAATTCCCATATTTTTTTTGATGAAAAATGTGAAAAAAAAAGATAGATCCCGTTTGGAATAAAATTAAGTTATCTTATTTGTTCTCTCTTTCACAGGAAAGGAAGAGATGAATTGATGTATTTTTTTATTGGATTGGATCCATCGGGACTGACGGGACTCGAACCCGCAGCTTCCGCCTTGACAGGGCGGTGCTCTGACCAATTGAACTACAATCCCAGGGAAATAAAGTGTACAACATATGTTGTTGATTTCATTTCCGTCAAACCTTTCTATGCAGATTTTTGATTCGAATTGTCATATTCTAACAGACAGAGACGCGAGTAATAGATTGATATGCGCGGAGACATGTACTTTAGTGAGAGGAGCATGGATTAATAGTTATTTTTTCGTTATTGTCAGATTGATTGATAATCAATCTGTCAATGAATCAAAAAAGAGTTTTTTTGATTCTTCCGTATCAAGTCAAGCATTATCAAGTCAAGCATTTCCGTAGAAGGACAAATGGGTTATATCATTTTATGGTGGATCCGCGAATTATTGGGCCGAGCTGGATTTGAACCAGCGTAGACATATTGCCAACGAATTTACAGTCCGTCCCCATTAACCGCTCGGGCATCGACCCGGGAAGAATCAATTCCAAGCTTATTGATAATCCACGATCCACTTACTTTCGTAGTACCCTACCCCCAGGGGAAGTCGAATCCCCGCTGCCTCCTTGAAAGAGAGATGTCCTGAACCACTAGACGATGGGGGCATACGTGCCCGACTGCCATCATACTATGATCATAGTATGAATATTTTTTTGAAATTGTCAATATAAATATAATGGACTAATATGATACAATTCGAAGGATTTTTCTGTCTTTCATTATTCCATAGAATTTTTTGATTTGTGATTTCTATTTATGAATCGTTCATTCTAATCACCATTCCCCATATAATTTTCTATAGAAATTCTTTTATTTGAAATTGAATTGCATTTTTTTTATTTAATTTAAATTTTAAATAATATACATAATTTTTGAAATTGGAATATATAGTTATATTAATTACATTATAGAATATCAAATGAAAATAGTGATTAGAAGAAACGTCTAAAAAATAAATATTATGAAAATAAAAAAAAATATTTTTTTTTAATAATACGAAGGCTAGTACCCTTCGGGAAGTGATTGGTCTGCCATATGCTATAAACGGGATTAAACTCCATTTCTCATACTTTCACTCATTATTAAGATTAGTTTAGTTAGGTATATTTCCATCTCACACTAAGCCAAAAAATTCAAAAACGAGAAATTTTGAAATTTGGGGAAGAGAGGGATCAACAAGTTATTGAAAATTGTTTTTCTCGCCAAGTCGAATTGCTTTATCACTGATTCGGTGAATGGATCTATGTTCAATTCGTGAGTGTACATGTATCAATCAAATTCATATGGGACTTTAATTAGGATCGGTCTTAGGATGAAACCATTCATTGCATTGATCAAATCCAATATAAATAAACCATTTTACCTATACTCATTAGATCAATCCAATTTCTCGTTCCTGACTAAGTGACTATGTGGATAAGATA